AGGTTTGATGTTAGTAACGCAATCTTTTCTTAGAAAATATATTGTATTACCTTCATTGATAATAGCTAAAAATATGGGCCGTATGTTATTATTCCAATTTCCTGAATGGTACGAGGATTTGAAGGAATGGAATCGAGAAATGCACATTAAGTGCACCTATAATGGTGTTCAATTATCAGAAACAGAATTTCCAAAAGATTGGTTAACAGACGGAATTCAGATAAAGATTTTATTTCCTTTTCGTCTGAAACCTTGGCGAAGACAAAGATCTAAGGTACGATCTCATTATATGGATTCAATGAAAAAACAAGTAAAAAAAGACAATTTTTCTTTTTTAACAGTATGGGGAATGGAAGCGGAACTTCCCTTTGGTTCTCCCCGAAAACGACTTTCTTTTTTTGAACCCATTTTTAAAGAACTCGAAAGAAAAATTATAAAGCTAAAAAAACAATTTTTTCTCGTTCTAAGGGTCTTAAAGGAAAGAGGAAAATGGTCTTTACAAATTTCAAAAGAAAAAAAAGGATGGGTCATCAAAACAGTTCTTGTTATAAAGCGAATAATGAAAGAACTTGAAAAAGTAAATCCGATTTTTTCATTTGAATTGAAGAAGGTGAAAGTATATAAACCAAATAAAAATGGAAAAGATTCAAAAATAAATAATAAAATTAACCATGAATGGACCATACCAATTCGATCTATGAATTGGACAAATTATTCACTCATAGAAAAAAAAATGAAAGATCTTTATGATAGGATAATCACAACCAAGAATCAAATAGAACAAATCACAAAAGACAATAAAAAAACAGTTTTAACCTATGATGATAAAAGAAAAGGATCAGAATCACAGAAATCTAGTTGGCAGATATTAAAAAGAAACAATATACGATTAATACGTAAATCACATTTTTTTATAAAATTTTTCATTGAAAAAATATACATGGATATCTTGCTATGTACCATAAACATTCCCAGAATCAATATACAACTTTTTTTTGAATCAACAAAAAAAATTATCAATAAATACACTTACAACCATGAAACAAATCAAGAAAAAATTGATGAAATAAATCCAAATAGAATGAACTTTATTTCCACTATAAAAAAGTGGGTTTCAAATACTAATATTAGTAATAAAAATTTAAATAGTTATACTTGCTTGTCCCAAGCATATGTATTTTACAAATTATCACAAACCCAATTACTTAACAAGTATAACTTGAAATATATATTTCAAGATCATGAAACCCATTATTATCTTAGGGATGAAATAAAGGATTATTGTATAACACGAGGACTATTTGATTACAAATCAAGGCATAATAAAATTCAAAAATCTGGAATGAATAACTGGAAAAACTGGTTAAAGGGTTTTTATCAATACAATTTTTCCCGGATCAAATGGTCTCGATTAGTCCCGAAAAAATGGCGAAATAGAGTCAATCAACTTCGTATGATTAAAAATAAAGACTCAATGAAATTTAATTCATATGAAAACAAAAAAGACCAATTAAGTCATTATGTAAAAGAAGATTATTTCGTAACGGTTTCGTTCACAAAAAAAAAAAAAAAATTGGTTAAAAAACACTACAGATATGATCTTTTATCACATAAATATATGAATTATGAATATATTAATTATGGGGATAAGAAAAACTCCTATTTTTATGGATCAACAGTACAAGTAAAGGAGAACCGGGAGATTCCATATCTATATAATTTCAATACATCGAAACCTGACGCATTTTATCTATTGGTAAGTACAACTATTAGTGATTATCTAGAGGAAAGATATCCTCTTGATACGAATATAAATCGGGATAGAAAATATTTTGATTGTAAAATTCTCCATTTTTGTCTTATAAAAAATATTGATATCGAGACTTGGACCAATGCACATATTGGTATCAAGATTAATAAAAATACTAAGACTCAAACTAATAAGTATAAAAACAAAATGAAAAAGAAAGATATTTCGTTTCATAAAGAAATCAACTTATACAAGAAAAAAAAAAACTTTTTTGATTGGATGGGAATGAATCAAAAAAGGTTATATCATAATCCTACCATAGCAAAACTAAAATCTTGGTTCTTACCAGAATTTGTGCTACTTTTTGAAACATATAAAATTAAACCATGGATTATACCAATCCAATTTCTTCTTTTAGATTTTCATAAAAATGAAAAGATTAGTCAATATGAAAACATCAACATAAAAAAAAAAAAAAACCTTCCCATATTATCTAATCAAAAAGAATATATTGATTTAGAAAATTCTAACCAAGAAAAAAACAAACAACAATATCCAAAATATCTTGGATATGATCTAGGAAAACAAAACGAAAAAAAAGATGTTGAAGATAATTACGCGGGATCAGACATTAAAAAACGTAGAAATAAAAAAGAATCTAAGAAGATCAAGGAAGCAGAACTAGATTTATTACTAAAAAAATATTTCCTTTTTCAATTAAGATGGGATGATTCTTTGAGTCAAAGAATGATCAATAATATTAAGGTATATTGTTTCTTACTTAGATTGACAAATGCAAAGCAAATTGCTATATCCTCTATTCAAAGAGGAGAAATGAGTCTGGATGTAATGCTGATTCAAAAGGATCTTGTTCTTACAGAATTGATAAAAAGAGGAATATTAATTATCGAACCAGTTCGTTTATCTATAAAAAGGGATGGGCAATTTATTATCTATCAAACCATAAGTATTTCATTAGTTGATAAAGGTAAAGATAAAGTTAAAACTAATAAAAAATTCATAAAAAAACGAAATGTTGATAAGAATAATTTAGACAAATCCATTGCACAACATAGCGATATGCCTGTGAATGAAGAAAAAAAAAATAATAATAATTTTATTGTTCCTGAACATATTCTATCTCATCGACGTCGGAGAGAGTTGAGAATTCTAATTTGTTTCAATTTCTGGAATTGGAATGATATAGATAAAACTCCACAATTTTGCAACGAAAACAAAATAATAAACTGTGGACAATTTTTTAATGAGGACAAGCATCTTAATAGAGATGCAAACAACTTTATTAAATTAAAATTATTTCTTTGGCCTAATTACCGATTAGAGGATTTAGCTTGTATGAATCGTTACTGGTTTGATACCCATAACAGCAGTTGTTTTAGTATGTCAAGGATATATATGTATCCCCAATCCAGAATAAGTTAATAAACTAATATTATATTTCCTATATATCACCTGACATAACATATTTGATAGATGGCGAAAGATGTACATATGCATATGTTATGTTACATTTTAGTACCTGATATTGATTTATTTTTGGATCTAGGAATAATAAATTAGTAGAATCTTTATTAAGTAAAAAAAAAAAATCACTCTCTTTCGTGAATGATTATATTTTATTCTATCGAAATCCCATTTTTTTTTTTTCAAACATAAAAGTGGGATTTCAATAGAATAAAAAAGTATGAATAAATCTAAACTTTTGTTTATATCAGATTAAAATGACTGACATAATCATAACATAATATAATAATAATTATTATTTTTCCTGATCGGTAAAATCTAAAAAAAAAATAATAATAATAAAGTATAGAAGAATTTTTTTATGGTCAAAAATTCATTTATTTCAGTTATTCTGCAAGACGAAAAAGAAGCAAACAAAGGGTCTGTTGAATTTCAAGTATTCAGTTTCACCAATAAAATACGGAGACTCACCTCGCATTTGGAATTACACAAAAAAGATTTTTTATCTCAAAGAGGTCTACGAAAAATTCTGGGAAAACGTCAACGGCTGTTGGCTTATTTGTCAAAGAAAAATCGAGTAAGTTATAAAAAATTAATTAGTCAGTTAGATATTCGGGAGCTAAAAACTCGTTAATTTGAGGATTCATTTGAAATTTTTTTTAGGTTTTTATTTTTATAAACCTCGCTTTGAGAAATTCATGGAATAATGAATTAGGAAAGAAAAGATATGACTGTACCGGCTACAAGAAAAGATCTCATGATAGTCAATATGGGCCCTCATCACCCATCGATGCATGGTGTTCTTAGACTTATTATAACTCTCGACGGTGAAGATGTTATTGACTGTGACCCCGTATTGGGCTATTTACACAGAGGGATGGAAAAAATAGCGGAAAACCGAACAATTATACAATATCTTCCTTATGTAACACGTTGGGATTATTTAGCTACTATGTTCACCGAAGCAATAACAGTAAATGCACCAGAACAATTGGGAAATGTTCAAGTACCCCAAAGGGCCAGCTATATCAGAGTAATTATGCTAGAGCTGAGTCGTGTAGCTTCGCATTTGTTATGGCTTGGGCCTTTTATGGCGGATATCGGTGCGCAGACTCCCTTTTTCTATATTTTCAAAGAGAGAGAATTGCTATATGATCTATTCGAAGCTGCCACAGGTATGCGAATGATGCATAATTATTTCCGCATCGGAGGAATAGCTGCTGATCTACCTCATGGTTGGATAGATAAATGTTTAGATTTCTGCGATTATTTTTTGACGAGTGTTGTTGAATATGAAAAACTTATTACGCGGAATCCCATTTTTTTGGAACGAGTTGAAGGAGTGGGCATTATTGGTGTAGAAGAAGCAATAAATTGGGGCTTATCAGGACCCATGTTACGAGCTTCTGGGATCCAATGGGATCTTCGTAAAGTTGATCATTATGAATGTTACAATGAATTCGATTGGGAAGTCCAATGGCAAAAAGAAGGGGATTCATTAGCTCGTTATTTAGTACGAATTGGCGAAATGAGGGAATCTATAAAAATTATTCAACAGGCTTTAGAAGGAATTCCCGGAGGACCCTATGAGAATTTAGAAATTCGGCGCTTAGATAGAGCAAGGAATTCCGAATGGAATGATTTTGAATATAGATTCATTAGTAAAAAACCTTCGCCTAATTTTGAATTGTCGAAACAAGAACTTTATGTAAGAGTAGAAGCCCCAAAGGGAGAATTAGGAATTTATTTGATAGGAGATAATAGTGTTTTCCCCTGGAGATGGAAAATTCGTCCGCCCGGTTTTATCAATTTGCAAATTCTTCCTCAGCTAATTAAAAGAATGAAATTGGCTGATATCATGACAATACTAGGTAGTATAGATATCATTCTGGGAGAAGTTGACCGTTGAAATGATAATTGGCACAACAGAAACACAAACTATCAATTCTTTTTCTAAATCAGAATCCTTAAAAGAAGTCTATGGACTCATATGGCTATTTATCCCTGCTTTGACCCTTATATTGGGAATCATAATAGGGGTGCTAGTAATTGTATGGTTAGAAAGAGAAATATCCGCAGCGATACAACAACGTATTGGACCCGAATATGCCGGCCCGTTGGGAATTCTTCAAGCTCTAGCAGACGGGACTAAATTACTTTTTAAAGAGGACCTCCTACCATCTAGAGGAGATATTCGTTTGTTTAGTATCGGACCGTCTATAGCAGTCATATCAATTGTATTAAGTTATTTAATAATTCCTTTTGGGTATCGACTTGTTTTAGCTGATCTCAGTATAGGTGTTTTTTTATGGATCTCCATTTCAAGTATTGCTCCTATTGGGCTTCTTATATCAGGATATGTATCGAATAATAAATACTCTTTTTTAGGTGGCTTGCGAGCTGCGGCTCAATCTATTAGTTATGAAATACCATTAACTCTATGTGTGTTATCAATATCTCTACGTGTGATTCGTTAGAACATGAACTTTGACCTCAAAATGAAATAAAGGAAAGAGGAATTAATGTATTGGATAGATATAGATATTTTTATTTTTTTATTCATCAGAGTTATTCAGGTCGATGAGTTAAACCAGATAGTTATATGAGTAAAATAAAACAGCTTATCAATGTGTAGTAAAAAGAGAAAATCTCATTCCCTATATACAAGAATAAAGCAGAAGTAAACATTAAGGAGTATAAACTCTTTATCCCAAGATTGAGATTCTTTAATTAGTCATCATATCTTGAAGCGGGTACAAAAGATCAACTGTATGGGATTACTGTCTTGTATGTATTACCATACTGGAGATCAATCAAAAATCAGTGGACGGTTAGGAACACCAAGGTACACAAAGGATTAGTAAAGGATTAGTAATAGAGATAATGTAAGGTATCAAAAAAGAGGTATTTCCACATAAAACGAATCATAAGATGATAGGGGCTTTAAGTTGGTAGAAATGATCAAGCAGTACTTCCCCACGATTCCGATCTAGAGTATGCTCCTAGTCACTGATTAAAGAAATAACTATCAAGAACGAATTAATCCTTTATTCTCAGGAATACCTCTTATGAGAAAGAAGAACAGGAACAAAAGAAATAGAATATAAAAAAGATCTTTATTTATTTTTTCCTAACATCTATACCAATATATATGTATATATGAAATTCATATTCTTTATGATTCAGTAAAGAATGTCTAATTCTTTTTATCTCTTGATATAACGAGTATTTTATTGAAAGATTAAGTTATTACCGAAGATTTAATTATAAGGGATGAGATCAATTCGGAAGCGCCCCCTTTTTTTGTTATTCTAGCAGACAGAATTCCATTGGTCTAATTTTTGGGACTCTACCAGTCCTTACATTTATTTGTACGCGGCCATAGAGGAGCCGTATGAAGCTGAGGCCTCATGTACGGTTTTGGAATAGCGGTGAGAACAGTTATGTTATTATCGACTATGATTATCGAACAGTTCAAGTACAGTTGATATAGTTGAGGCGCAGTCAAAATATGGTTTTTGGGGGTGGAATATGTGGCGTCAACCTATAGGGTTTATCGTTTTTATAATTTCTTCTCTAGCAGAATGCGAGAGATTACCTTTTGATTTACCAGAAGCAGAAGAAGAATTAGTAGCAGGTTATCAAACCGAATATTCTGGTATCAAATATGGTTTATTTTATATTGCTTCTTATCTAAATCTCTTAGTTTCTTCATTATTTGTAACAGTTCTTTATTTAGGTGGGTGGAATTTATCTATTCCATACATATCTGTTCCTGAACTTTTCGGAATAAATCAAATTGCTAGAGTCTTTGGAATGACAATTGGTATCTTTATTACATTAGCTAAAGCTTATTTGTTTCTTTTTATATCTATCACAACAAGATGGACTTTACCCAGGATGAGAATGGACCAACTATTAAATCTTGGATGGAAATTTCTTTTACCTATTTCTCTAGGTAATTTATTATTGACAACGTCTTCCCAACTTGTTTCATTATAAATAACACAATACGATAATGGTATTCTAGACTCATAACCTCTCTTAAACAAGAGAAAGAAACATCAACTTATTCGTGGATATCTACAATATGTTTCCTATGGTGACTGGGTTCATGAATTATGGTCAACAAACAATACGAGCCGCAAGGTATATTGGTCAAAGTTTCATAATTACCTTATCCCATGCAAATCGTTTACCTGTAACTATTCAGTATCCTTATGAAAAGTCGATCACATCAGAACGTTTCCGTGGTCGAATCCACTTTGAATTTGATAAATGTATTGCTTGTGAAGTATGTGTTCGTGTGTGCCCCATAGATCTACCTGTTGTTGATTGGAGATTTGAAGGAGATATTAAAAATAAAATATTGATTAACTATAGTATAGATTTTGGTGTCTGTATATTTTGCGGTAACTGTGTCGAATATTGTCCCACTAACTGTTTATCAATGACTGAAGAATATGAACTTTCTACTTATGATCGTCACGAATTGAATTATAATCAAATCGCTTTGGGTCGGTTACCAATGTCAGTAATTGGAGACTACACAATTCAAACAGTTATGAATTCGACTCAAATAAAAATAGACAAAGGTAAATATATTGATTCAAGAACAATTACCAATTAGTAAGATTTTATTTTTCTATTTTGATAGAAAGGATCCAAGCTTCTTTATTTATTTTTTTTAGTCAATGTAACTAAAAGTAAAACGATAACTATAGATTGTTGAGAATAGCGGGTTTATTTAATATTTTTAGTTTTGATTTGGAAATATAAGATTCTAACTCTTCTTTATCTTCTGAATAAATTAAAATGAAAAAGTTGAGTTGGCCCAATAACTTTATCTACATTAATCTATATTACAATCTATACTGCATTACTACATTAAGATTTTATTTAGGAACGGTATCATAGACAATTAAAAAAATGGGCTAATTTTTACTTCCTGGACTATTCAGTAAGGTCATGAAATCTTTACGATTTATTTATTTTCTTATTTCATACATAATGGATTTACCTGGATCAATACATAATATTGTTGTAGTATTTCTGGGATCAGTTCTTATATTTGGGGGCCTGGGAGTAGTATTATTTACCAATCCAATTTATTCTGCCTTTTCGTTGGGATTGGTTCTTGTTTGTATATCCTTATTCTATATTCTATCGAATTCTTATTTTATAGCTGCTGCACAACTTCTTATTTATGTGGGAGCCATAAATGTCTTAATCATATTTGCTGTAATGTTCATAAATGGCTCAGAATATTCCAATGTTTCCCACCTTTGGACCCTTGGAGATGGGGTTACTTCACTGGTTTGTACAAGTATTTTTTTTTCACTAATTATTACTATCCCGGATACGTCATGGTACGGAATTCTTTGGACTACAAGATCAAACCAGATTCTAGAACAGGACCTAATAAGTTATGTTCAACAAATTGGGATTCATTTATCAACAGATTTTTATCTTCCATTTGAACTCATTTCTATAATTCTTTTAGTTTCTTTAATAGGTGCAATTACTATGGCTCGTCAATCATAAATACTTATGATTTAAAAAATTTTTAGAATTATAAATTTGAAATAAAATAAAAAAGGTGTAAAGGTTTAAGGTTTTTAGTTAAATCTATTGCCAATACCTTCTATTGTTCTGTAATATTTTGTTCTATTCTAGTCAATGAAATCAGTTGAATTGTTATTCATATTTAAATGAATCTAAATTGATGAGGAGTTAGTCAATGATGTTCGAACATGTACTTTTTTTGAGTGTCTATTTATTTTCTATCGGTATCTATGGATTAATCACAAGTCGAAACATGGTTAGAGCACTTATGTGTCTTGAGCTTATACTAAATTCAGTTAATATCAATCTCGTAACATTTTCTGATTTATTTGATAGTCGCCAATTAAAAGGAGACATTTTCTCAATTTTTGTTATAGCTATTGCAGCGGCTGAAGCTGCTATTGGATTAGCTATTGTTTCATCGATCCATCATAACAAAAAATCAACTCGTATCAATCAAGCAAATTTGTTGAATAATTAAATTAGTCGTAATTATTCATTATGTAATCATTGATTTTCATTATATAAATTATATAATAATAAAATAATAATTTATATTAATTTGTTAGATTTATTCGAATTTAAAATAGAATTAAAATTCCATTAATATTAATTAAATATTGTATTATTTGTTGACCAATTTGAATTCAGATGTGCGACTTGTATTGTATGACTGTGGTTGTTGAAAGAGAAATCAAAGTATCTTGGCACTTTTTCATGAACAAATTTAGAAATATATTGATTCTTAAAAAAATTAATAAATCATTGATTCATCTGGTGTCTACAATATAAACATATAATTAATTTACTACCATTTATTTTTACCATACCAGATCGAAAATTTTTTATGTTCAAAACGGGAATTTATAGATTTAATGTCACATTCAGTAAAAATTTATGATACATGTATAGGGTGTACTCAATGTGTGCGCGCCTGCCCCACAGATGTATTGGAAATGATACCTTGGGACGGATGTAAAGCTAAACAAATTGCTTCCGCACCAAGAACCGAGGATTGTGTAGGTTGTAAGAGATGTGAATCCGCTTGCCCGACAGACTTTTTGAGTGTCCGTGTTTATTTATGGCATGAAACAACTCGCAGCATGGGTCTATCTTATTAATTGATACGTTACAAAAACTCCACTTGAATCATTTGATTCCTCATTTACCGACAAAAGCCCGTACTCGATAAAATAAATATATTATTTCGAGCACGGGCTTTTCTGGTCAAAACGTATCTTGTCTTTATCACGAGTCATTTTCCTTGGTTTTGGTTAACAATACTTGTTGTTTTGCCTATATTCGCGGGTTCTTCCATTTTTTTTCTTCCCCATAAGGGGAATAAGGTGTTTAGATGGTATACTATATGTATATGCTTATTAGAACTCCTTTTAACGACCTATGCATTCTGTTATCATTTCCAATTGGACGATCCCTTAATCCAATTGGAAGAAGATTGGAAATGGATAAATATTTTGGATTTTCACTGGAGACTGGGAATCGATGGGCTTTCCGTGGGACCCATTTTACTGACAGGATTTATTACTACTTTAGCTACTTTAGCGGCTTGGCCAGTTACTCGAAATTCACGATTATTCCATTTCTTTATGTTAGCAATGTACAGTGGTCAAATAGGATCATTTTCTTCTCGAGACCTTTTACTTTTTTTTATCATGTGGGAGTTAGAATTAATTCCTGTTTACTTACTTTTATCCATGTGGGGAGGAAAGAAGCGCTTATACTCGGCTACAAAGTTCATTTTGTACACTGCGGGGGGTTCTATTTTTCTATTAATAGGAGTTCTAGGTATGGGTTTATATGGCTCCACTGAACCTACATTAGATTTTGAAAGACTTGCTAATCAATCATATCCTATGGCATTGGAAATAATATTCTATTTTGGCTTCCTTATTGTTTATGCTGTCAAATCGCCGATCATACCCCTACATACATGGTTACCAGATACCCATGGAGAAGCACATTACAGTACATGTATGCTTCTTGCCGGAATTTTATTAAAAATGGGAGCATATGGATTGATTCGGATCAATATGGAATTATTACCCCGTGCTCATTCCATATTTTCTCCGTGGTTGGTGATAGTGGGAACAATACAAATAATCTATGCGGCTTTAACCTCTTTTGGTCAACGCAATTTAAAAAAGAGAATAGCCTATTCCTCTGTATCTCACATGGGTTTCACAATTATAGGAATTGGTTCTATAACCAACATGGGACTAAATGGAGCCATTCTACAAATACTTTCTCATGGATTTATTGGTGCTGCACTTTTTTTCTTGGCAGGAACCTGTTGTGATCGAATACCTCTTGTTTCTCTCGACGAAATGGGGGGGATAGCTGTCCCGATGCCGAAAATATTTACAATGTTCAGTAGCTTTTCGATGGCCTCTCTTGCATTGCCAGGGATTAGTGGTTTTGTTGCAGAATTAGTAGTCTTTTTTGGAATAATTACCAGCTCAAAATATCTTTTAATTCCAAAAGTACTAATTACTTTTGGAATGGCAATTGGAATGATATTAACTCCTATTTATTTATTATCTATGTTACGTCAGATGTTCTACGGATACAAGTTATTCAATGTTCCAAATTCTAATTTTGTGGATTCTGGACCACGAGAACTTTTTGTTTCGATCTGTCTCTTTTTACCAATAATAGGTATTGGTATTTATCCCGATTTCGTTCTCTTACTATCAGTTGACAAGGTCCAAGCTATCTTATCTAATTATTTTTTATAGATAGTTTTTATTAATGAGACGGCAAGTCTTATAATTCTGTAAAATAAAGTGAATTAGAGTTGGAATGAGATGTATCTCGAGTTTTTGCGAACCATTTGATTCCCGAAATCAAATGATTCGCAAAAACTCGAGATACATATGAGATGATGTTCTTATGTTATGTATCGTTTATTCAATTAGATGTTAATGTGAATGAACCATAACTATGTAAACCTATTCCTAATAGATTGATCCCAAAATAACATATCCAAATTATAAGAAATCCTATAGAAGCCGCAAGTGCCGAATGTGTATCTTGTAAACTTTTATTTGTTCTCGTATGTGAATAAATCGCGAATATGATCCAAGTAATAAATGCCCAAGTTTCCTTAGGGTCCCAATTCCAATAAGATCCCCAAGCCTCATTAGCCCATACTGCTCCAGAAAGAATGCCTATGGTTAAAAAGGTAAAGCCTAAACTAATGACACGATAACTCCAATAATCTAAACGCTGAGTCAATTGATATTTGTAATAATTTCGAAATGAAATAAAAGAAGTGTTTTTAAAAACACTTCTTTTATCATTCAAATATTCGACTTCGCCAACGATAAATGATTTAATTACTAAATTCTTGCTTTTAAAAAACATTGATATGTTTTTTCGAAATGTAACGACTAAAAGAGCGACTGATAATAATGATCCACATAAAAGAGCTGCATAGCTTAATAGCATCATACTTACGTGCATCATTAACCACTGAGATTGTAGAGCGGGTACTAATATAGCGGATTGATGCATTTCGGTTGAAAGACCCGACGTGGCGAAACCTTGGGTAAAAATAGCACTTGGCGCGGTTATTACGCTTAAATAATTTTTATTATTTCGTATTTTAGGAATCATATGAATAATGGAGAAACTCCATGAAAGGAAGATTAATGACTCATATAAATTACTTAATGGGGAATGACCCGAATAAATCCAACGAATAACTAATAATCCTGTTATAGATAAAAAGGTAGCTATCATACCTCTTTCCGATGAATTGCGTAATCCTACGATTTCGTGGACTAATAAGGTCATAAAATGAATCGTAATCACAATTGAAATAATCGAAAAAGAGATATGAGTTAATATATGTTCTAAAGTTGCAAATATCATAAAAAGGGCGGGGGTTCTCCATTATAGAATTAAAATCGAGAATTAAATATATTATAGGATCCGCTGTGTCCCTTTTAGGGGATGCCGCCACTCGGACTCGAACCGAGATGCTCTAGCACTGCTTCCTAAGAACAGCGTGTCTACCAATTTCACCATGGCGGCTTATTTGAAATATTAATAAATAATAGTCAATTCATGTTGAATGGTCAAGATTCAAGGATTCAATATAGTTAGTAAACGTTAGAACCGATGAAAAAAGACTTATTTAAATTAATATTTGAATGTTTACTAAGTATTGCCGTAGGGTTTAGCTTTAAGAATCAACTTTCATGTATCTAGTTTAGAATGTAAAAATGGAGTTATACCAAAACAGTCAGAACTAGATAGTTTTGTTCCGGGCCAAGGGTCGATTAAAAATAATCCTTTTTTTAGATGATTTTTTAATTTTAATTAATGTATTGAAAATTTAAAAGATTAAATAAAAAAAAAAAAAATGTCATATTTATCGTAATTTTATTCGAGGCATTTTTCTAATAATTTCGATACCTTAGTATCATTAATAATACTCTTCGTAATTTATTATAAATACTATCTAGTAACTATACTTCTAATTAGGTTTTGGGCTAGGCATATAACAAAAAACTTTTTCTCTATCAATTCAATTTTCAATTGTGAAAATTTAATTGATAGAGAAAAATTAGAATACTTAGTACTATACTAAGAGGTCAGTAAACATAAGAATTATTATTTACTATATAACACGCCACAGCAGTGCAGTTAGTTCTAACTAATATTGATATTAAGGAGTTAAATACATTCAATACATTAGTTAATGTGAATCATTATATCCTAAAAATTTTTAGGTTCTTAAGGGTATGTCGATTTAGATTATTCCAAAATTTTATTACTTGTTTGTTGCACAAAAAAACTTTTTGAATGCCCAGTGGAAACCGATTTAGCTAAAGAAAGAGCTTTTACTGCCGTTAAATATCCCTTCTTCTTCCAAATATTTCTACGAATACGTTTTTTTGATCGAGAAATACGTTTTTTTGGAACCGCCATTCAAAAACAAAATATTAATTTTTATTATTGTATGTGAAAGACATATATTTGGATCGTTTTTTCGTCATTATCCATACTTATCCCATGGATTATAAATACTTTGTTCAAAACATGTAAAACATATCATAATAATATAAATATAATTCTATATAATTATATAATATATATGTAAATATGTAAAAATAAATATATACATATATACAAAATATACCAAAAGATTATGAATTATATATACGTATCCATGTATATATACCTATGCCATATCACATATATATCTAGGGCTAAATTAAATAGATAATAATTTTTTTTTTTATTTTTTTTTTGTTGATTTCTTTTATTATTGTTCTTTTGGTTGGTGGATTTGAAACAATTAAATTTATAACAATAAAAAAACAAATATTTTTTTATGGAACAAACATATCAATACGCATGGATAATACCCTTTCTTCCACTTCCAGTTACTATGTCAATAGGATTTGGACTTCTGTTTATTCCTACAGCAACAAAAAATATTCGTCGTATGTGGGGTTTTACTAGTGTTTTACTGCTAAGTATAACTATGGCCTTTTCGGCCAGTCTGTCTATTCAGCAAATAAATGGAAGTTTTATCTATCAATATTTATGGTCTTGGACCATCAATAATGATTTTTCCTTAGAGTTTGGACACTTGATCGATCCACTTACTTCTATTATGTTAATACTAATTACTACTGTTGGAATCATGGTTCTTATTTATAGTGACAATTATATGTCTCATGATCAAGGATATTTTAGATTTTTTGCTTATATGAGTTTTTCTAATACTTCCATGTTGGGATTAGTTACTAGTTCCAATTTGATACAAATTTATATTTTTTGGGAACTCGTAGGAATGTGTTCATATTTATTAATAGGTTTTTGGTTTACACGACCGGTTGCAGCAAGTGCTTGCCAAAAAGCCTTTATAACTAATCGTGTAGGAGACTTTGGTTTATTATTAGGAATCTTAGCTTTTTATTGGATAACTGGCAGTTTAGAATTTCGGGATTTGTTCAAAATAGTTAATAACTTGATCCATAGTAATGGGGTCAATTCTACATTTGTTACTCTCTGCGCCTTTTTATTATTTGTCGGCGCAATTGCTAAATCTGCACAATTCCCTCTTCACATATGGTTACCTGATGCTATGGAGGGGCCCACCCCTATTTCGGCTCTTATACACGCTGCTACCATGGTAGCAGCGGGAATTTTTCTTGTAGCTCGGCTTCTTCCTCTTTTCAGAGTTATACCTTACATAATGAATTTCGTTTCTTTAATAGGCATAATAACAGTACTATTAGGAGCCACTTTGGCTCTCGCTCAAAGAGATATTAAAAAAAGTTTAGCCTATTCCACAATGTCTCAATTGGGTTATATTATGTTAGCTCTAGGTATAGGTTCTTATCGAGCTGCTTTATTCCATTTAATAACTCATGCCTATTCTAAAGCTTTATTGTTTTTGGGATCCGGATCCATTATTAATTCTATGGAACCTATTGTTGGATATTCACCCGATAAAAGTCAGAATATGGTTCTTATGGGCGGTTTAACAAGATATGTTCCAATTACAAGAACTACTTTCTTATTAGGTACACTTTCTCTTTGTGGTATTCCGCCTCTTGCTTGTTTTTGGTCCAAGGATGAAATTCTTAATGATAGTTGGTTGTATTCACCAATTTTTGCAATAATAGCTTGTTTTACAGCGGGATTAACCGCATTTTATATGTTTCGAATGTATTTACTAACCTTTGATGGGCATTTGCGTGTTCATTTTCAAAATTATAGTAGTACTAAAAATAGTTCATTCTATTCCATATCTCTATGGGGAAAAGCAGTACCGAAAGTAGTCAATAGAAATTTACTTTTATCAACAATTAATAATACGGTCTTCTTTTTTTCAAAGGATACATATCAAATTAATGATAATATAAAAAATCGAATGCGATACTTGAGTACTTCTTTTATAAATAAATACACTTACATGTATCCTCACGAATCGGACAATACTATGCTATTTCCTCTTCTTATATTGACACTATTTACTTTGTTCATGGGATCAATAGGAATTGATTTTGATCAAGGAGTAGTAGATTTTGATATATTATCGAAATGGTTAACTCCATCGAGAAACCTTTTGAATAAAAATTCAAACTATTCTGTGAATTGGTATGAATTTTTTACAAATGCAATTTTTTCAGTAAGTATAGCTCTTGTTGGACTATTTGTAGCATCTATTTTATATGGGTCTGTTTATTCATCTTTCAAGAATTTGGACTTAATCAATTCATTTGTAAAAAGGGGTCCTAAAAGGATTATCTTGGACCAAATAAAAAAAGTGGTATACAATTGGTCATATAATCGTGGTTACATAGACATTTTTTATACTAGAGTCTTAATCATGAGTATAAGAGGATTAGCCGAACTAATTCAGTTTTTTGATAGACGTATAATTGATGGAATTATAAATGGGGTTGGGGTTGCAAGTTTCTTTATAGGAGAAGGGATCAAATATATGGGAGGTGGACGAATTTCGTCTTATCTATTCTTGTATTTATCTTATGTATTAATATTTTTATTAATCTTTTTATTTTATAATTATTTTATTTTTTAATTCTGAAAAAGTTGATAAACTTGACGGATACGTAAAAGAGATTTTTTCTTTTCCATCACTTGGACATGTATAAAAAAAATATTGTGACATTTCATTTCGTACAGCATTTTCAAATAGATCATTTTTTATATATCTAAATGGACGATTCCATCGTTTATAATCGAAAAAAAAAGTCATAAGAGGTTTTTCAAACCGGAAATGGGCATGGGTCTTTTCTTTTTTTTCTTCTTTAAGTCTTCCCAATTCCCAATTCTCTTGATACCCATCAAGATAAGAATCTTCGTCAACAGGGCTATCCTTATAGGATGTCTCTTTAAAGTGGAATTCATCTTTTGTTTTTTCCTTTCCATTCACCCGGATCTCTTCCGTTTCATCTATTTTGTCCGGATCCTCTTTTTCTTCCGAACAAAGGGAAGGGTCTTCTTCGGTGGATCCCCCTTGTTCCTGTTTAGTCGCCTTCGTTTCGGAAGTTGTTTCTACATCGATTTCTTCCTCACTTTCTCCCTTTTCTTCTGTTTCTGAGGTTTCTTTCAGTTTCTTAGTGACAATAGGCGACGGCATTCTGCCTAAATAGTAGACACAGGTGATAAATAAGAGAATACTAAAGATTCGAGCCATATAATTTCTCAATTCTGACACAAGGTACTTATTAGATCGAATAGAATGATTTTGCCGTATCCAGACTAAGACCAATCCAACCCATTTCATGAATAAAATGTGACCAATTAACCAACCAACAAAACTACTTGTTACAAATAACATCTTATTGTTGCATCGAAACGTATAAATGTTGACTAATCTGGTTAACGTTGAGCTTGGTAAAATGAAATGGTTGAATAATTGAAAAATTAGATTATTCAGGAATACACATTGAATGCTGAGATTACGCATTGAATTTCTGGTAGTAGATCCATAATCAAAAAGGTTTTTGTGATTGTTCCAGAAGAAATGAAACAAAAGATACGGTAGAACTAGGACAGTTATTGTATGAGGTCTACCCAATGCTAGATGCAGAGGCGTATAATAGATCGATATGAACATCATGAGCTGTCCCGTAATAAAACCAGTTGTTGCTGATACCCCCTTCTCGGTTCCTTCTTCCATAACCCGAGCTC